GAATATTTCCGGGATGTTAATGAACAAGATGTACTTCTATTCATAGACAATATCTTTCGTTTTGTTCAAGCAGGATCCGAAGTATCTGCCTTATTAGGTCGAATGCCTTCTGCAGTGGGTTATCAACCTACCCTTAGTACTGAAATGGGTTCTTTGCAAGAACGAATTACTTCTACGAAACAAGGATCTATAACATCAATTCAAGCAGTTTATGTACCTGCGGATGATTTGACCGACCCCGCTCCTGCTACTACATTTGCACATTTAGATGCTACTACCGTATTATCAAGAGGATTAGCCGCCAAAGGTATTTATCCAGCAGTAGATCCCTTAGATTCAACTTCCACTATGTTACAACCTAGGATTGTTGGCGAGGAACATTATGAAACTGCGCAAAGAGTTAAGCAAACTTCACAACGTTACAAAGAACTTCAGGACACTATATCTATTCTTGGGTTGGACGAATTATCCGAAGAAGATCGTTTAACTGTAGCAAGAGCACGAAAGATTGAGCGTTTCTTCTCACAACCCTTCTTTGTGGCAGAAGTCTTTACTGGTTCTCCAGGGAAATATGTTGGTCTAGCAGAAACAATTAGGGGGTTTCAACTCATTCTTTCCGGAGAATTAGATGGTCTTCCCGAGCAGGCCTTTTATTTGGTGGGTAACATCGATGAAGCTACCACGAAAGCTATGAATTTAGAAGAGGAGAGTAAATTGAAGAAATGACCTTAAATCTTTGTGTACTGACTCCCAATCGAATCATTTTGAATTCCGAAGTGAAAGAAATTATTTTATCTACTAATAGTGGGCAAATTGGCGTATTACCAAACCATGCCCCCCTTGCCACGGCTGTAGATATAGGTATTTTAAGAATACGGCTAAACGACCAATGGTTAACGGTGGCTCTTATGGGTGGTTTCGCTAGAATAAGTAATAATGAAATCACCATTTTAGGAAATGATGCGGAAATGAGTACTGACATCGATCCACAAGAAGCTCAACAAACTTTTGAAATCGCCGAAGCTAACTTGAATAGAGCTAAGGGTAAGAGACAAGCAATTGAATACAATTTCGCTCTGAGACGAGCTAAGACACGATTGGAGGCTGTCAATGGGATTTCCTAATTTCCTATTCGTAATTAAAAAAGAATCAAAAATACAATCAATTCTTTATTAATGAAGTATAATCTGATTAATATGATGATAGAACGAAAAAAAGAGGATGGGTAGAAAAACTTACTAGATATCATGGAATCCGGTATCTAAGAAGTTCTACCTACTATTGGATTTGAACCAATGACTCCCGCCGTATGAAAGCAATACTCTAACCACTGAGTTAAGTAGGTCATTGATCGTCCTAAAAAGTGTTTCCATCACTTCGATGGATTCTAAGTCAAATATGCTTTCTAAGCAATATCAATCGTTTACTTTTACTAGTAAACGTAAACGGATCACAAATTAGAGAGTTCTCATGTGAGATTATGGGATATCCTTCTTGACAAGAAATTGTCTCCATCATAAAATAGTTATGACAAGGGCTATAGCTCAGTTAGGTAGAGCACCTCGTTTACACGTGCGCCAATGCTTTTCAAGAGGTTCCATTACGCAATGACCAGAATTGATCTTTTTGAGAAGCCAATGTCTTACTCCGTAGATTTGAGAGAACAAGAGAAAAATAGCTTGACAAAGATTTGGTTCAATTCGATTCAGGTCCTAAATCCAATAGAACCTGCCATTTCTTTGATAAGGTAAATGTCCAGCCCATTCAATGCCAGGCATAATGAGTATAAGGGTCTTAAAAGAGCCTCTTTTCGTCCTATGAACTTTGAGGTGTATGAAGTCTCCTATTTGACTCTTGCAGCGGAACGATAGAGACGCCATTTCACTGAGGGTAATCTAGTCCGAAGGCAGACCTAAGTCAAGGTCACCCTTCTTTGAAACACTTTGGTATTGCTCCGAGATCAGAATTCCAATAATGAATCAGAGCACATGGAGCCATCTCATTCTCTTCTTATCTTTCTGTAAAGACAAAGAAAAAATATGGCAGACTAACTGATCTTTCTATCAGTTGATGAAAAAGCCCAATGCAACAAAATGCATGTTGGGTCTTTGAAACAGTTCGAATCATTTCGATAATAATAAGTTTTATCTGTTTTACCGAGAAGGTCTACGGTTCAAGTCCGTATAGCCCTAAGACATTCCATTTTCCATTTTTGTTTTTTATAGATGTATAGAAATTGATGTATAGAAATTGGAGTATTAGTAGGAATAAGAAAAGAAACACAATAATTCATTCCAACGGAATATTTGTGAAATCTAGAATAAAATATAAAATATCCATCTCTCTTCATACACTCTTATGGATGAATTACATATGATATTTTTCCGATTTTCGTGCCCATGATGAAAGAATTATACTTTTTTTTGCTTTAGTGAGTAAATTTCTAAAATTCAAATCATGACATAATCTTATCTAAAAACTTCAACCTGACTCAAGCAAACCCAAATTCTAAGTCACATGGACCTAACTTCGTTTCTTTATCCTGAGTATTTGTATTCTATTATTTCTAATTTATTCATTTTTTTTTTTTTTTTAGTAAATTTTTAAATTTTTCTAAATACGAAACGAAATAGTATTATGAATACTGTACTTATGCTCTAGTAAGAGTCTGCTTCTACTTTACTCCTTACTTACTATAATTGGAAATTGGAAAATTTTCAAAGAGTCTAAAAATCGAATAAAAAGAAAAATAAAAAAGAGAGTATAAGAGAATCTTGTTTGTGGACGAGCATGCTATGTCTACACATATAGAAATTGATAGAAATTCTCGAAATAGTAGAAATAGAATTAAAAGAAAAAAATCAAAGAGAAAAAAAAAAGAAAAATGGAAGCGGGACGACATTAGATGAATCTTAAAACAAGAGATGGCCTACAGTACACAAACTCTCAACTATGCGGTTTTATTTGCAATTCTTTTCTTGTTATAGTAAATTCTATATGAATTTACAATTCCAATGAAAATGGGATAATTCAGCCTATTCCACATTCATAGTCCCCATTCATAGGAATATTTTTATGTTTCTGGTTCACGAATATGATATTTTCTGGGCATTTCTTTCTAATAATATCAAGCATTATTCCTATCTTTGCATTTTTCATTTCGGAAATTTTAGCCTCGATTCTAGAAGGGCCATAAAAGCTTTCTAGTTATGAATCAGGTATAGAACCTATGGGGGATCCTTGGGTACAATTCCGAATTCAATATTACATGTTTGCTCGAGTTTTTGTTGTTTTTGATGTTGAAACGGTCTTTCTTTATCCATGGGGCAATGAGTTTGAATCTATTGGGTGTATCTGTGTTTATAAAAGCTTGAATTTTCGTACTTATCTCAATTGTAGGTTCCTTTTATGCATGGCGAAAAGGATCGTTGGAATGGTCTTAGCTAAAGTGAACTATTTATACAATCCAAAGAAAAAGGAAGGAAAGTATGACATTGAGACAGTTATGAATTTGGTTAAGTTTCCATTTCTTAACCAAAGAATTCCCAATTCAATTATTGAAACTACATCGAATGATCTATCAAATTGGTCAATACTCTCTAGCTTATGGCTGCTTCTCTATGGTACCAGTTGTTGCTTCATTGAATTTGCTTCATTATTCATTATAAGAGTTCACAATTCGACTTTCATCGTTATGAGTTATGGGTTAGTGCCAAGATCGAGCCCAAGGAAAGCATATCTGATTTGAACAGCCGGAACAGTAACAATGAAGATGGTCCCCTCTTTAGTCAGATTATATAAGCAAATGTATGAACCAAAATATGTCATTGCTATGGGAGCCTGTACTATTTTTTCAGTACTGATTATTATAGTACTGTTCGAGGAGTCGATAAACTAATTCCTGTGGATGTCTATTTGCCAGGCACCTAAGACAGAGGCAATTATAGATGCTATAATGAAACTTCGTAAAAAGATATCCAAAAAAATATTTGAAGATCGAACTATGTATCAACAGGAAAATCGATGTTTTACTACTAATCAGAATCAAAAGTTTGTTCTTCAACAGAGTACTCATACTGAAAATTACAATCAAGGATTACTCTATAATCTATAAATCACCATCTACTTCAGAGATACCTTTTGGATTTGAAATATTTTTCAAATCCAAAAGGTCAGTATCTTCCTAATTAGTGAATTAGGCAGGGTTCCTTTGTGCAGAATAAGAACCAGCGCATCAATCTTTAAGAATTTCATTTTTAATGCGAAATATTCATACAAAGAAAAATGTGGGAGAGATGAATCAAATTCAGGTTCGTTTATCTGATTGGCTAGTCAATCATGAGCTAGTTCATAGATCTTTATGCTTTGATTTACGAGGAATAGAGACTTTACAAATAAAAACCAAGGATTGAAACCCCATTACTATGCATATGGTTACAATTATTTACGTTCCCAGTGTACCTATGATGTAGCACCAGGCGTATTTTTAGCCAGTGTGTATCACCTTAGAGGGTATGGTATAGAGAACCCAGAAGAGGTATGCATAAAAGTATTTACCTCTAGGAGTAATCCTAGAATCCCATCAGTTTTCTGGTCTTATGATATGTTGGGAATTTCATATGAAAATTATCCTTGCTTTAAACGTATCTTGATGCCTGAAAGTTGGATAGGCTGGCCCTTACGTAAAGACTATATCATCTCCAATTTCTAGGAAATACAAGATGCTCATTGAGCTCATTAAATGATAAGAAACTCCTTCTTTTTTGACTTATACTTACTTATACGACACGACTTCCAATTGAATTTCAATCAAAGAACATTTTGATTTTGACATTCCCTTCTCGATGAAAAAGAGTAACTGGACTTTCTTGTAGATGGTCTAAAAGAAAAAGAGGCTTCCATTGATATTTCCCACTTGAAAAGATATCATATCCATTTTCTATGACATATGAGCAGAAACAATAGCAATAGGATGACTCAAAAGAGTTCTGCACCATGAACTTTGTACCGCGCGCATCACTTGGGGGCCCCAGAAATTTAATAAGAGATGGACAAAAAAATATTCAATAGGAAAAAAAAGCAAGAATGGACGAACTGAAAAATGAAAAGAATCAGAGTTTCTTTATTAACTATTTAGAATAGAAATAATAGAAATAAGAAATAGAAAAAATCGAAAAATTGAACATATTTTTTGAATAAGATAAAGTATAGTAAAAAAAATTAAAACAAAAGTGAAGAATATCTATCCTGATCCGTCTCCATTAATTGAATTTGTATGAGGTATGAATATCTATCCGATACATTATTAATGTGTCAGGAACCAGATTTGAACTGGTGACACGAGGATTTTCAGTCCTCTGCTCTACCAACTGAGCTATCCCGACCATTTCGGGTGCATCATCCTAGATCATCCTAGCTTTATCTATGTCAATGAAAAAAACAAAAAACGAAAAAAGTCTTAACAAATTACAAATCGGACCTAGCTCCGTACTTCATTTGTTAATAATGATATGAACTATGAATGATTCAATAATGGGAATTTCTTGAACATATTGGAATATATACATCATAGATCATCTACAAATTCTCTATGTTTATATTCTATATGTATAATGTATATGGTCATTTTTTGCTCATTTTACAAGTATTTTACAAGTATCATATATCATATATATATAAATTCCATTATCTTGGAAGAAGATACGAGGATTTCTATTCGGATTCATTTGGTAAAGAACAGAGTGAATGAAATTAGAAAGATATGGAATTTTTTTTTCACGGAATCGCTTATGAAAAAAAAAATAGGATAAATAAATAGTGAGAGTGACGAAGTCCAATGGTCTTTTTCTTGGGAATTTGGGGATAGAGGGACTTGAACCCTCACGAATTTAAAAGTCGACGGATTTTCTTTTTACTATAAATTTCATTGTTGTTGGTATTCGCATGTAAAATGGGACTCTCTCTTTATTCTCGTCCGATTCATCTTCGAAAGATCTATGAAAAATGGAAGAGTTATTAGGAATCCATTCCAATTTTTTTTGTAATGAAAAAAAGAAAAAAGAATGGAATTCTAATCTTTCATGATCAAAGGATTCATTCCAGAGTTTTCTAGTGATTTTCTTTGGATCTTTAGAATGATTATTTGATCTCTATCATTCTAATTCATTAATGAATTAATAAATATAGAATAGAATTAGAGAGTTTCCCTTATACTCGTTATCTAGTTATCCTATTATTGATTCAAACGTAATAGTATAAATAGTGAGAAAATAGAATATTCATCTTTCAATAGGAATATCGAATAGGTATATACTTTCTTTGTGAAGATTTAGAATATTTCTATCATTTCGATAGAAATAGTTTAGCTAATAATGTAACGTAATAAATTTCATTCGTTAGAACAACTTCCATTGAGTCTCTGCACCTATCCTTTTTTATTCTAATTTTCCATTTGTTTATCAAAAAAAAAAAAAAAAAAAGATTTGGCTCAGGATTACCCATTTTTAGTTCCAGGGTTTCTCTGAATTTGGAAGTTCACACTTAGCAGGTTTCCATACTAAGGCTCAATTCAATCAAGTCCGTAGCGTCTACCAATTTCGCCATATCCCCCCCTTGGTTTGAGACAAGGATCCAGTTGTAATTCCATAAACCTCTTTCATTGATCTTGTAATTTTTGAATTCATTAGATAATGATTCCTATATCAAAATCAAAAAGGTATATGCTGCTATTTTCTTTTTTGGCCATTTTTTATTCTTATTCCATCTCTATTCGATAAACCCTATTTGTTTCAATCCGAAATGATTCTATCATTGATGTATCCGCAATTCAATATGGATATATATATCCCACATATATCTATACCTTCCCTCCTCCTTCATTTTGACAGTGCGATTCAGAATAGTGAAACGGTGAATATTCCTTCTTTTTTTTGTCCTTTTTTTGTCCTAATGATAGAATTTGTATCATATTAATCATTAGTATAATAATCTATCTAAATGATATATATTCTAATATAATTAATCTAAGTATATTAATAAGTATAATAGAAGTAGAATATCTGAAGAATTATAGGTATTCTTTTTTTTTCTTTCATTTCATTTAATAGAATGAAGAATTACTATATTTACTATATTTCAAATTGAAATTTCAGAATTTGATTGATATTCTATTTCATATCATATGAGAATATGAGATAATATGAATATGGAATAGAATTTCTATTTCTACTTAGTTTTTTTTCTTTTTTATTTTTGAAATACAAGAGAAAATCTATAACTACTAATGAAGTAATTGAAAGTAACTAAGTAATTCCGAATTCTAACTAGAAAAACTATAAATTAAAAAAACTATAAATGACAATTCGAATATTTAGAAATTAGAAATAGGGATAAATCGGGATATAATAAAAATAGGAAATAGAAGAAATTTCAATACGAAAGAAATCAAATCCAAAATAAATAAGAAAAATAACTAGTTCATTAAATAAGAAAAATAACTAGTTCATTCCGGGAGTTTACCGTATTCCTATACACTACTTCTGTGATATCCGCCCGCTTAGCTCAGAGGTTAGAGCATCGCATTTGTAATGCGACGGTCATCGGTTCGATTCCGATAGCAGGCTCTTTTTCTTTATCGATTTTTTTCTTTCCATGATTGAAAATCTCTACTCTCGTTTTCTATAAATGTTACCAATCTACTATGCCATGATAACTTGCAGTTATACCTACGAATAAAAAAGGTTGACTAGAATAATTAGATCTTATACAGAAGAAATTGGAAAACGTAGCCTTCACTTGAACTTCCTATATCTATATCTATATCTAGATATATATCTATATCTAGATATATATCTATATCTAGATATAGATATACATAGAACAAATCCGAATATTGATAAAATGAAAATTTATTTCATTCGGTTTTGTAGTATTCAGTAGATTGAATTTTGCTTTGTGGATACTGTAGCTCAGAGTTTAGTCTGAATTTAGATTTCTTTCAATGAAATTGAATAAAAAGGAGCCTTTATATGTCTCGTTACCGAGGACCTCGTTTCAAAAAAATACGTCGTCTGGGGGCTTTGCCGGGACTAACTAGTAAAAGAACCCGATCCAGAAGTGATCTTCAAACCCAATTACGCTCTGGAAAAAAATCGCAATATCGTATTCGTTTAGAAGAGAAACAGAAATTGCGTTTTCATTATGGTCTGACAGAGCGACAATTACTTAAATATGTGCAGCTAGCCGGAAAAGCCAAAGGATCAACAGGTGAGGTTTTACTACAACTACTTGAAATGCGTTTGGATAACATCCTTTTCCGATTCGGTATGGCATCGACCATTCCCGGAGCCAGACAATTAGTTAACCATAGACACATTTTAGTTAATGGTCGTATAGTGGATATACCAAGTTATCGTTGCAAACCCCGAGATATTATTACTACGAAGGATAAAGAAAGATTGAAAGCTCTGATCCCAAATCATCTTGTTTCATCCCCCCACGGCGGATTGCCAAACCATTTGACTATTGACTCCTTACACTATAAAGGATTTGTAAATCAAATAATAGATAGGAAATGTATTGCTTTGAAAATAAATGAGTTGTTGGTCGTAGAATATTATTCACGCCAGACTTGATTCTAACGAAAATACAAAAGAAAGGTTTATGTAATTTGCACTCCTTTCGCTGAAGTACATCGAGTACCTTGTCTCATTCACGTATCACAAACGAATCAGCCTTTTTTTCTTCTTTTCAATAAAAATACGATATTTCTATTTTTCTTTTCTATATCACAGGGATGTAATTTGAAATAAATAATGCATATAAAAGAATACTGTTAGGACAATCATATCAAATAAAATAAGAATTGATACGTTGTCTTCCGTTGATGAATGAAAAGAAACGGAAAGAGAGGGATTCGAACCCTCGGTACGAATTATTCTGTACAACGGATTAGCAATCCGACGCTTTAATCCACTCAGCCATCTCTCCCCATTCCAAATGGGGACAATAAAAAGAAGTCATTCAAAATATAGACTTTAAAAATCTATATAAATAGATAATTAGATTATTCAATTCAAATTATATACTAAATTATATACTATAATAAAAATATATATATATAAAATATAAAATACATTTATGATAGTAATATTCATTATATTCACTAATAATATCATTATTATTAAGTAAAAATAGTCAAAATAGAAAATCTAATTGGATACATTGGATAGGATCTTAGTTTCGAATTCGAAACTAAGATCCTATCCAATGTATCCAATTCATAATAATAAATGAAGTTATTCAGAGTAACCTATTAATTTCTGAATGAAAATCATTTTCCATTTTCAAAGTATTATTCTGAATATAATGAATATCCATTCATCTAATAATTGAATTCAGAATAATAAATAGTAAATATAAAAATACTTTTATTTATATTTATCTATTTCGATTTATTATTTCATGGAAATTGAACTAAACTTTTTGTTCTTCTTTCAAGATCGCAGCAGAACAAACTACGTGGCAATGCTGACTCATGCTATTTTGACTGTATCTCATTACTTTATTGGACAAATGGTTCATTTCTATTCAATAATGAATATGTAGCGGGTATAGTTTAGTGGTAAAAGTGTGATTCGTTCTATTAAAAATTTCAATAATTAAGGGGTCATTCCATTTTTTCATATTGAATATTCCGAAACTTTATTTCTTCAAAAGATTTCATCCTTTACCCCTCAATAGAATATTTGGGGAAAGAATATACATTCTCACGATTTCTATCCAAAATAAAATAAAAAACAAAAACTTCATAAAAAAAAATTGGATTATGAAGTCGAGAAGCATAATTTTTGTTATTGGATCAATTCTTCCAATTGAATGAGTATGAATAAAGGATCTATGGACGATAGTACAAAAAATTTCGATCGTAACTAAATCTTCAATTTTTACGCTGATTGAAGCCAAATAGCTAGACAACGATGGTTTTGGTTTACTAGAACCC